GGGGATCAGATTCTATTTGTACTATATCTGAGATGAATCTTGGCTATTCGGACCCCTCAACTCCCCTAGACTAGACTTTTGGGTCTTGCTTTCAGCCAATTAATTTACCGTTGGAATATATAGGAAATATTAACGTTCTTTTTGAACGAGAGGAGACACGGTATGAACAAATAAAAAAGAAGAGGAAACAAAATCTATTTCTTTTACATACTTTATATACATAAAAATATACATAGACCTTTTATTCATCTATAAACATTTTCTAAATAAAACAGAAGGGGTATATCTCCAGACACTTACACTTAGAGGCATAAATATGTATACTGATCTATACTATTAATGAATATGGATGTCGACCCATATCAATAAATTTGTAGAATAGATACTCATACAAATAACTCACGTGCCAGGAACCAGATTTGAACTGGTGACACGAGGATTTTCAGTCCTCTGCTCTACCAGCTGAGCTATCCCGACCATTCACGACGCACCATCCTCATTTTAATAGAGGACTTGGTTCTATGTCAATGAAAAAGACGAAAAGGAGATTACAAAGCCTTATCTAGGTCTTGGTGGAATTTCTTGGATCTTCAAAAAGAAGACTTTGTACGTTTCAGTACAGTACAAGTAATAATATGTATTGTTAATTATTACAATTTACGATCGGGGTTACGTGCCCAACGATGTTCATTTGTACGTGTATCCTATATATCACAAGGCTTGTGAAAAGAAAAGAATTTCCGCTCAGACCATTACCATTTGTAAAGGAAAAGAGTAGACTGAATGAGAAACATAAGGAATTTTGAACCGTTAACGAAATGAGAGCATAGGATAAATAATTAGGGAATCCAATGGTACTTTTGGGACTTTTTGGGGATAGAGGGACTTGAACCCTCACGATTTCTAAAGTCGACGGATTTTCCTTTTACTATAAATTGCATTGTTGTCGATATTGACATGTAGAACGGGACTCTATCTTTATTCTCGTCCGATTAATCAATTCTTCAAAAGATCTATCTATCAGATTACGATGGAGTAAATGATTTGATCAATGAATATTCGATTCTGTTTTCAACTTGGAATCGATTCACACCAATTCTTTCATTTTTTATATAAAAAAAAAAGATTCGGGTCGTCATTAATCATTTGGTTTGGAGATAGTATTTCAGTACGTATACGTATATATACGTTTATTCTTCATACTTTCTGGCGTTTCGATGGAAGGAGTCCTTTACTAACGCATCGTGGCCAACTCCATTTGTTAGAACAACTTCCATTGAGTCTCTGCACCTATCCCTCTCTATCCTTTTTTATTATCGCTTTCTGAACCTTTCCTTTGTTTGTTTTCAGAAAACAGGATTTGGCTCAGGATTGCCCGTTTTTAATTCCAGGGTTTCTCTGAATTTGAAAGTTATCACTTGGTAGGTTTCCATACCAAGGCTCAATCCAATTAAGTCCGTAGCGTCTACCAATTTCGCCATATCCCCCTTTTTTTTGTGATTAGGATCTTATTCTGATACCGCCCTCCTTTTTCTTTCATTTATATTATGCCGAAACCGTTGAATTCATTCGATAGAAGTTCCCCTATTGAAAAGCGTTTTCTCCTACTTTTGATTTCGTGTCTATCTACTTTCATCTCTATCAGAAACTCCTATTTCGGATACAGAAATTCAATTCAATATAGATGGATATCTATATATATTATATAGTGTAATAATATACATATTTTTATACATAAATCTATTATTATGTATATGATACAGGCAAACATGCCCCGATTTCGATCATTTTTGGCGGGTAATTTTGAATACTTGAACGGTCGATTCTTTTTTTTGTCTTAGCTTTCGCCTTTCCGAATGAAAACACAGGAATGTTTCAGTATGATCTGGATTGCATTTATAGGGATTTCATTTTTCTTTCTCGTTTTATTCTTATCCTTTTCTTAGGGCAAACCTCTTATAACATAACTAAAAAGAACTAAAAAGTAAATCTTTTTTGAAATTTATTATTATAATATAAATAGAATTTAATTAATAGACATAATTAATCTAATGGCTATAACTAATCATTTCGTTAATTATATAATTATAAATTAATTAATTTCTAAATAATTATTAATTTCTAAATAATTATAATTTTCTTATAATTATTTAGAATTCCATTTTTTCTAATATTAATATTATAATGTATATAATAAGATTATACAATAAGATTCTAAGTTAATTACTAGGTTATAGTAATTTAATTACTAGATTTCATTTTCTAAATATATTTAATCGTCTAAATAAATAGAAATATAGAATAGAAAATGAAAAAATTTTCATTAAATTATATATTATATAATAATTATAATAATTAATAATTTATTTAACTAGTAAAGGTATAGAATTAGAGTAGAAAATATTATTAAATTAGTAAATATAGAGTAAATATAGAATAGTAAATAAAGGGAAATTTTGAATTTCAAATGTCATTTGAATTCAAAAAGATCTTACTATCGAATTAAGCTAATTAAGATATTGAGTATGGATAATAATCTATTTGATAAATAGATCGAAATTCTATATCGCTATCTTAATTGTTATATTAATTGCTATGTTTTATAATATTAAAATATCCAATATTTTTTTGAAATTCTATATTCTTTTCTATATTCCTATTAATTAGTAATTAGGAACGAACAGTTAATAGCTAAGATTCCAGTAGTTTACTAAATTTCTATGTGTGTACAATTTATGTTATGTGAGCCCGCTTAGCTCAGGGGTTAGAGCATCGCATTTGTAATGCGATGGTCATCGGTTCGATTCCGATAGCCGGCTTTTCTCCATCTGTTTGATTCTTTTTTTACATAATCGATAATAAGAATATTGAAAAGGCTTCTTCTCCTTTTACCAATGGTCAACGATCTATTATCTCATAGAAACGTCCAATTATACAATTATAAATTAGAATATAAATAAAAATTTTAGAAGTTCTATCTTTGTAGAACAAATCAATCAAGAAAAGAACCCTTATTTTTTTATTATTTATTTATATATTTAATATATATTAAATATATAAATAAATAATACGTATATATTATATACAGTAATAAAACAGTAATAAAAAATATTTATCTATACGTATACTATATACAATATGGTCCGGAGATGGATACAATTCATCTAATTATTCTTTGTAGTACAATACTTCAATAAATTTCGCTTCATTTTTCGTTTAGTTTAGTTATAATTTCATTTAGTAGGTTTATGAAATTTCAATAAAATAAGGAGTCTTTATGTCGCGTTACAGAGGGCCTCGTTTCAAAAAAACACGTCGTCTGGGGGCTTTACCGGGACTAACTAGTAAAAAACCTAGAGCCGGAAGCGATCTTAGAAACCAATCGCGCCCCAGTAAAAAATCTCAATATCGTATTCGTTTAGAAGAAAAACAAAAATTGCGCTTTCATTATGGTCTTACCGAACAACAATTACTGAAATACGTCCGTATCGCCGGAAAAGCCAAAGGGTCAACAGGTCGGGTTTTACTACAATTACTTGAAATGCGTTTGGATAACATCCTTTTTCGATTGGGCATGGCTTCGACTATTCCTCAAGCCCGCCAATTGGTTAACCATAGACATATTTTAGTTAATGGTCGTATAGTAGATATACCAAGTTATCGCTGCAAACCCCGAGATATTCTTACTGTGAGGAATGAACAAAAATCTAGGGCTCTGATTCAAGATTATCTTGATTCAGCCCCCCGTGATGAATTGCCAAAACATTTGACTCTTCACCCATTTCAATATAAAGGATTAGTCAATCAAATAATAGATAGTAAATGGGTCGGTTTGAAAATAAATGAATTGCTAGTTGTAGAATATTATTCTCGTCAGACTTAAACCTAACTAAAATAAAAATAACAAGGGTTCCGACAAATTTTCCCTCCTACGTAAAAAGACCCGAGGTAGGGGGTTTTGATCCCGGTCTTTTTCTCCCATTCATGTATCATAGATTATCGGGGCGGTTTTTATTCCTTGTCCTTTCTTTACATTACAATATTTTCCATACCATAAAAATTAGTAATAGAGAATCTATATCAAAGAAAGGTCTAACTGTTGGAATAATGGTCTCCATTATTATTTTATTTGATACATTGCAATCAGTAACATTGGTGAATTAGGAAAAGGGTCCGGAAAGAGAGGGATTCGAACCCTCGGTAAACAAAAGCCTACATAGCAGTTCCAATGCTACGCCTTGAACCACTCGGCCATCTTTCCTACATAATGATTGTGGTTCAGAAACCAAGTGAATATTGAGTCATTCATATTATATTTTTGGATAGGTACGTACAATCTATTTTTTTTTATAGAAAAAAAACTTTTCATTAAAGATAAACCCCTCCTTCGAGGCTTGGGGCATAAAGAGAGTTTTTTTTTTGTGAAAAATGGTTAAAAACAATAGATAAAGATTCATATTTGCGAAGAAGAGAAGGCACTCCCGACCCTTTCTAATATTTATACCGGATTAAATCGCTGAATTGGAACGAATCCACGGAGCTATTTCTTTTTTTAGACTATGTTTAAGGGATACCTTTAGATCATGATTCTATTTAGTTTCGATTATTATTCCATTTTCATAAAAATTCTAAAATGACTTTCCGGTTTTAGATCTTTCAACAACAACTCCTTACCCCAACCTCTTACCCCATATATTTATTCCAAATTCAGGAAACGCCTGGGGTTTTTCATATTTGATTGTATAGCGTATACCCGTTATATACACAACACAAAACGGACAGTTATTCTATTTTTACCCATCATAGAATGATTATTCAATTCTTTTTCCTCTTTGGATGATCATAATTTAATTCAATCAAAACTTCTCGAATTATCCTAATCTGTAAGATAAATTCTTTGATTCTTCAACTTCGATAAAATTGGAATAGTTCCTTTCATTCTTATACTACTCTATTTACATTTGGATGAAATCTAATCGGATTCAAATATTTCTTAGTTTTTATTTTATTGATTCCTGTCAAAAATAAAGAATTTGAGTAGAAGGTCTTTTTTTTTAATGAGTCTGGTTTTATGTTATTTCGTACTGTACAATTCCCTTTGTTTGTGGGATTCTTTTATCGCGACACGAAAGGGAATTAAAGTAAATTATAGAATGGATTTCTGCCTATGTCTAGATCTCGAATAAATGGAAATTTTATTGATAAGACCTTTTCAATTGTAGCCAATATCTTATTACGAATAATTCCGACAACTTCGGGAGAGAAAGAGGCATTCACCTATTACAGAGATGGTGCGATTTGATTATTTTATTTGTATTTTGTATTTATTACAAATTTTTTAGTATATAGATCTTTATTTATCTATTTTAGCTCTATTTTAGAATATTATTTATTAGTTATTAGAATCTTTTTTATACTTTTTTTTTTATTTTACCGTTCTCAATCTTAGGAGAAAGACACATTATTTAGGATAGAAAGAAAAAAAATTATTGAAATAAATCGACGCTTGTTGAAGGTGAAGTTTGTAAATAAAACAAACCCTTCTGTCGTGTATCCCCGATTAATGCAGCCTCAAATGCTTCACTTGTCAATTCTAGAGTATTGAGCGAAAGGTTACACCTATTATGTATGTGGCTATGGGTTAAGGTCAACCCTACTCCACAAATACCAATAGGAGGCATATGGGAAGAGGCACTACTCCTAGGAATCAACAACACGAAAACTTTGTTATAAATTATTCCTTTTCTTTATCAGGATCGGGACTAACAAGAATGGTTGGGACAACAAACATCCATCTCGTTCGTATTTTGGATACCCATATAACCATCGAAGACTGTTGAAGTGACTAATTCCTGGAAATTAAGAGGCGTTGAAGACAAAGAAATTGTTGGAGTCACCCCTTTTTATCTAGTCCCAACATGCTTAATTTTAAGGAAAGATTTTTTTACAAGAAGGTTGGCTGGAGAGTTCTTGTAAAAACACCAGCCCCACTCAGTTTATAATGAGACTATTTCAATCTTTTTTGATTCCATGTATTATTCTCATTATGCACATAAAGGAGGAGCCGTATGAGATGAAAATCTCATGTACGGTTCTGAAACGGAGATTCTTTGAATCGAACGACGACCGTAACGGATGTCGGCTCAATCCGAAGGAAATTATGCGGAAGCTTTACAGAATTATTATGAAGCTATGCGATTAGAAATCGATCCCTATGATCGAAGTTATATACTCTATAACATAGGCCTTATCCACACAAGGAACGGAGAACATACGAAAGCTTTGGAATATTATTTTCGGGCACTAGAGCGGAATCCTTTCTTACCACAAGCTTTTAATAATATGGCCGTGATCTGTCATTACGTGCGACTATCTCCACTATAGAAATAAAAAAGGAAAGCAAGAGCAAATCCATATTAATAAATACTAGAAAAAAAAAGGCTTTCTACATATGTATCGTTCAAAACAACGATTTTTATCAGCTGTAGTAAAGAAATAAACTTCATAGAAGTGGAAATATGACAAAATCGGTATGCCTAGATACTTTATTCTATGGATAAAGGATCTAATTGAAGATGAAGCGCCGTAAAGATCAATTCACGAGGTTTTTTGCCGATACAATAAGAACTGCTTACTTATGTCATGATATGAGATAAACGCTAGGAATCAACTTATGTAATAAAGTTGATCCCCTAAGGTGTTGAGCAGCGGTGTAGCATCAGATCCCAACGATAGTAAGTCTTTTCCTTCTTATGAAGCTTCTTATGCTTATGAAGGAAAGTCTTTTTCAAAGATTCTATATAAATTTATATATGAAACCGAGATAGTTACCTTTTAGAAAATTCCAATGATAGCGGAAATGTCTATGCTTTATGAAGGTGGGAGAAAAGAGAAAACTTATTAAATTATTAAGCAAAATTCAAGTTTGAAACTCATAACCTCTTTTGGTTAACTTAACTCGAGCGAAAAGGAGGGATAGATCCATAAGAAATCTTATTCAATTGGGTATGGTAGATTAAAAAAATGGGACACCAAAAGAATTTGAATGCTGAGCCGTATGAGGTCGGAAACTCTCACGTACGGTTCTAAGGGAAGGAATTTACTCGCCTATTCCGACCGGGGAGAACAGGCCATTCGACAAGGAGATTCTGAAATTGCGGAGGCTTGGTTCGATCAAGCTGCCGAGTATTGGAAACAAGCTATAACGCTTACCCCTGGTAATTATATTGAAGCGCAGAATTGGTTGAAGATCACAAGACGTTTCGAATAAGAACACTTTTTTATTCTATATAATTATTTTTTTTTTTTTCTTGTTATTTATATTTTTATTTAGTTTAAGTTTAGAATTTTTTATATTTTTTGATTTGTTATAATCATATATTTGTTATAATTAATTGTTTGTTGTCTCTATCAGTCAAATAAAACCGATCATTTCTCTGGGAAGAACCAATCAAAAAATTTCATTATATCCTTTCTAAAATCGTTCTATTGCGTCTGTTA